TAAGACATCGATTTCTCAATAAGATGAATTACGATCATTGCATAATTGGCTCCCTTGAAAAGCGTTGGCGCACGTGTAAACGAGGTGCTCTACCTAACTGAGCTATAGCCCTTGTCATATATATATTAACATATCTACAATTTCTTGTCAAGATAAGATGGATATAGATATTCCATGATCCCACATCATAGTTCTTTGATATGTTTACTGTTAACAGATGGGTATTGCTTAGAAATAATATTCCATCTATAATTCCCGAAGTGATGGGTCCTTTTTTGGTGATAAATGACCTACTTAACTCAGTGGTTAGAGTATTGCTTTCATACGGCGAGAGTCATTGGTTCAAATCCAATAGTAGGTAAAACTTATTAGATACCATTGACTCCGGTATCTAATAAGTTTTTCTACCCATCGTCTTTTTGTTGTATCAGATTAGACTTGATTGTGTTCAATTAGTAGAACTAAAATGTGGTGTATAATAAAGAACTTCTACTAAAAAAAAAAACTTCTTTTGGTTATTTTGATGTATTGACTAGTTGGAAATAGTATTGATAGCCTCTACTCGTGTCTTAGCCCGTCTGAGAGCTAGATTCGCCTCAATTGCTTGTTTCTTACCCTCAGCTTTACTGAAATTAGCTTCAGCTATTTCAAGAGTTTTTTGAGCTTCTTGCGGATCGATGTCAGTACTCATCTCCGCATCATTTCCTAAAATAGTGATCTCATTATTACCTATTCTAGCAAAACCGCCCATTAGAGCCACCGTTAACCATTGGTCGTTGAGGCGTATTCTCAAAAGACCTATATCTACAGCCGTGGCAATAGGGGCGTGGTTTGGTAATACGCCAATTTGGCCACTATTAGTAGATAAAATAATTTCTTTCACTTCTGAATCCAAAATAATTCGATTAGGAGTCAGTACACAAAGATTTAAAGTCATTTCTTCAATTTGCTCTCCACTTCTAAGTTCATAGCTTTCGCGGTAGCTTCATCGATGTTACCCACTAAATAAAAGGCCTGCTCGGGAAGACCATCTAATTCTCCGGAAAGAATCAGTTGAAACCCCCTAATTGTTTCTGCGAGACCAACATATTTTCCCGGAGAACCAGTAAATACTTCTGCCACGAAGAAGGGTTGTGATAAGAAACGCTCAATTTTTCGCGCTCTTGCTACAGTTAAACGATCCTCTTCGGATAATTCGTCCAATCCAAGGATAGCTATAATGTCCTGAAGTTCTTTATAACGTTGTGAGGTTTGCTTAACTCTTTGCGCAGTTTCATAATGTTCCTCGCCAACAATCCGGGGTTGTAACATAGTTGACGTAGAATCTAAAGGATCTACTGCTGGATAAATACCTTTGGCGGCTAATCCCCTTGATAGTACGGTAGTAGCATCTAAATGTGCAAATGTCGTTGCAGGAGCAGGATCGGTCAAATCGTCCGCAGGTACATAAACTGCTTGTATCGAAGTTATGGATCCCTCCTTGGTAGAAGTAATTCTTTCTTGCAAAGAACCCATTTCTGTACTAAGGGTAGGTTGATAACCCACCGCAGAGGGCATTCTCCCTAATAAGGCGGATACTTCTGATCCCGCTTGGACGAAACGAAATATATTATCGATGAATAGAAGCACGTCTTGTTCATTAACATCACGGAAATATTCCGCCATGGTTAGGGCAGTCAACCCAACTCTCATACGAGCTCCCGGCGGTTCATTCATTTGACCATAGACTAGAGCTACTTTCGATTCCGCAATATTTTTTTCATTAATCACTCCAGATTCTTTCATTTCCATGTAGAGATCATTTCCTTCACGAGTACGTTCGCCTACTCCACCAAATACAGATACGCCTCCATGAGCTTTGGCAATGTTATTGATCAATTCCATGATGAGTACTGTTTTACCTACTCCAGCTCCCCCAAACAGTCCAATTTTTCCTCCACGGCGATAGGGAGCTAAAAGATCCACCACTTTAATTCCTGTTTCAAAGATTGATAATTTCGTATCTAACTGTATAAAGGCAGGCGCAGATCTATGAATAGGAGATGTTGTGCGAGTATCTACAGGACCTAAATCATCAACAGGCTCTCCAAGAACGTTGAAAATTCGTCCGAGAGTAGCTCCGCCGACTGGAACACTTAGAGGAGCTCCCGTGTCAATCACTTCCATCCCTCTCGTCAGACCATCTGTAGCACTCATAGCGACAGCTCGAACTCGATTATTTCCTAATAATTGCTGTACCTCACAAGTAACATTCATTTGTTGACCAACATTATCTCGACCCTTAACTACCAAAGCGTTATAAATATTCGGCATCTTGCCGGGGGGAAAAACGACATCCAGGACTGGGCCAATAATTTGAGCGATGCTCCCTAGGTTTTTTTCTTCAAGTGTGGAAACCACAGGACCAGAAGTAGTAGTATTGATTCTCATAATCATAATAAAGTTAAATATGTTGAAATTTTGTAATAGTACCGAATCTAAAATAAATGTCCGATACCAAGTTGATCGGTTATTTCAATAAGAAATAAATGGAATTGGCATTCGATTTAGTTGGTACTACCCAACCGAATCCAATTCAATTGTGTACTCACTCAATGAGTCGATTTTCAAGTTCAACTAATCTTTTTTTTCATATAACTTTCTGTCGATTTTTCTTTTTATACCTTTTCATGGATGAATTATGCCTATTTTCACGTCTAGGATTTACATATACAACATATATCACTGTCAAGAGGGAGTTTTTCTTAGTATTTATTAGATTAATAATAAGAAGGGGGTCTATTTTCAATTATAAAAAATTAAAAAAAGGATTGGGTTGCGCCATATATATCAAAGAGTATACAATAATGATGTATTTCATGGATCAAATACATGGTCTAATAACGAACCATTTTAACATTTGAATTAATTGATAATATTAGTTGAATATTTTAAAAATATTTTTGTCAAAGGTTTCATTCATTTATGCCTAATCCATATCGAGTAGACCTTGTTGTTGTGAGAATTCTTAATTCATGAGTTGTAGGGAGGGACTTATGTCACCACAAACAGAGACTAAAGCAAGTGCTGGATTCAAAGCTGGTGTTAAAGATTACAAATTGACTTATTATACTCCTGACTACAAAACCAAAGATACTGATATCTTGGCAGCATTCCGAGTAACTCCTCAACCTGGAGTTCCACCTGAAGAAGCAGGCGCCGCGGTAGCTGCCGAATCTTCTACTGGTACATGGACAACTGTATGGACTGACGGACTTACTAGTCTTGATCGTTACAAAGGACGATGCTACCACATTGAGAGCGTTGTTGGAGAGGAAAATCAATATATTGCTTATGTAGCTTATCCTTTAGACCTTTTCGAAGAAGGTTCTGTTACTAACATGTTTACTTCCATTGTGGGTAATGTATTTGGTTTCAAAGCCCTACGAGCTCTACGTCTGGAGGATCTGCGAATTCCTACTTCTTATTCCAAAACTTTCCAAGGCCCGCCCCACGGTATCCAAGTTGAAAGAGATAAATTAAACAAGTATGGTCGTCCCTTATTGGGATGTACCATTAAACCAAAATTGGGATTATCCGCAAAGAACTACGGTAGAGCGGTTTATGAATGTCTACGCGGTGGACTTGATTTTACTAAGGATGATGAAAACGTGAACTCACAACCATTTATGCGTTGGAGAGACCGTTTCGTATTTTGTGCCGAAGCTATTTATAAGGCGCAAGCCGAAACGGGTGAAATCAAAGGACATTACTTGAATGCCACTGCGGGTACATGTGAAGAAATGATGAAAAGGGCCCAATTTGCTAGAGAATTGGGAGTTCCTATCGTAATGCATGACTACTTAACTGGGGGATTTACTGCAAATACTAGCTTGGCTCATTATTGCCGCGACAACGGCCTACTTCTTCACATTCACCGCGCAATGCATGCAGTTATTGATAGACAGAAAAATCATGGTATCCATTTCCGTGTACTAGCTAAAGCATTACGTATGTCTGGTGGAGATCATATTCACTCTGGTACAGTAGTGGGTAAACTGGAAGGAGAACGTGAGATTACTTTAGGTTTTGTTGATTTACTACGTGACGATTTTATCGAAAAAGACCGAAGTCGTGGTATTTTTTTCACTCAAGATTGGGTCTCTATGCCAGGTGTTCTACCCGTAGCTTCAGGGGGTATTCATGTTTGGCATATGCCTGCCCTGACCGAAATCTTTGGGGATGATTCCGTACTTCAGTTCGGCGGAGGAACTTTAGGGCACCCTTGGGGAAATGCACCTGGTGCAGTAGCTAATCGAGTGGCCTTAGAAGCGTGTGTACAAGCTCGTAATGAGGGACGTGATCTTGCTCGTGAAGGTCATGAAATTATCCGCGAAGCTTGCAAATGGAGCCCTGAACTAGCCGCTGCGTGTGAAGTCTGGAAGGCGATCAAATTCGAGTTCGAACCAGTGGATACGGTAGATAAGCCAAGCCAGTAGATAAAGATAGGCTAGAAGATTAAGTTAGATAAAATCTAAGAAATAAGCGCACGTAATTCAGTAATTCTAGTTTGTTCTCCCAATTGCAATTAAACTCGGCCCAATCTTTTCCTAAAAAAAAGGATTGAGCCGACATGAGTATCCTATACTATATGTACAGACCTTGCCTAATATATAGGCAACACAAGATCTAAATACAAGATAAGATCAAAGAGTCAAGTAAACAACCCAATACTTCTATTATTTATTGTTAGATCCATAATATAATTAATCCTATGGATCTTGGGATTCGCGGATCATTTTATATCCCGTAGGTTCAGACCATGGATCAAGCCGGGTAAGGGCTCCTTCTACCCATCCTGTATATTGTCTTTTTCGTTCCATGTTGCAATAAAATAAAAGCAAAGCGTATTATTTTATTCTAGGATACGAGATTCTGCGAGAATGAATTCTTCATTTATAGTAAGAAAAACAACTATTTATCTTTTTCTTGATAATTTGTATATGACATGCGAAAAACCAGTCTTTATATTTTAAAATGGAGAAAAATATTCTAGCATAATATAGATCGAAGCAAATATCCCGAAAAAAAGAATGATTTCTTTCAATACTCACTCTTTGTTAGTTTAAAATCCTAATGATTAGATACATATACTTAATTCTGATCGTAAATAAGAAATAAATAGTAACTAAAAAAAAAATAAAATAATTATTTTTCGAATGACTATTCATATATTTAATTTTTATCAAATAGGGGGCGGGAAAACTCTATGGAAAAACGGCGATTCAATTCGATGTTGTTTAACGAAAAAATAGAACATAGGTGTGGGCTAAGTAAATCAACGGATAGTTATGATGCTAGTGGACATACCAGTGGAAGTGAAGAGCCCATTATAAATGATACGGAGAAAAAAAGTCCTAGTTGGAGTAATAGCAGTAGTTATACTTTCAGTAATGTTGATTACTTATTTGATATGAGGAATATTTGGAGTTTGATCTCTGATGACACTTTTTTAATTAGGGATAGTAACGGTGACAATTATTCTCTATATTTTGATATTGAAAATAATATTTTTGAGATTGACAATGATAGTTCTTTTCTGAGCGAACTAGAAAGTTTTTTTTTGAGTTATTTTAATAGTGGGTCTAAGAGTAACAATCACTACTGCAATCATTATATGTATGATACTCAATCTAGTTGGACTAATCACATTAATAGTTGCATTGATAGTTATCTTCATTTTGAAGTCAGTATTAATAGTTCTATTTCAGGTCGTACCGACAATTATAGTGACAGTTATATTTATAGTTTCGTTTGTACTGAAAATATAAGTGGTAGTGAAAGCAGAAGTTCTAGTATAAGAACTAGTAGTAGTAGTAATGGTAGTGATTTCAATATAATAGAAAAATCAAATGATTTTGATCTAAATCAAAAATACCGACATTTATGGGTTCAATGCGAAAATTGTTATGGATTAAATTATAAAAAGTTTTTTAGGTCAAAAATGAATATTTGTGAACAGTGTGGATATCATTTGAAAATGAGTAGTTCAGATAGAATCGAACTTTCGATTGATCCGGGCACTTGGCATCCTATGGATGAAGATATGGTCTCTATGGACCCCATTGAATTTCATTCAGAGGAAGAACCTTATAGAGATCGTATCGATTCTTATCAAAAAAAGACAGGGTTAACTGAAGCTGTTCAAACGGGCATAGGTCAACTAAACGGTATTCCAATAGCAATTGGGGTTATGGATTTTCAGTTCATGGGGGGTAGTATGGGATCCGTAGTCGGCGAGAAAATAACCCGTTTGATTGAGTATGCTACTAATCGATCTTTACCTGTCATTATTGTGTGTGCTTCTGGAGGAGCGCGCATGCAAGAAGGAAGTTTGAGCTTGATGCAAATGGCTAAAATATCTTCTGCTTCATATTATTATCAATCAAATAAAAAGTTATTATATGTGTCAATCCTTACATCTCCTACAACCGGTGGAGTAACAGCCAGTTTTGGTATGTTGGGAGATGTTATTATTGCTGAACCAAATGCCTACATTGCATTTGCGGGTAAAAGAGTAATTGAACAAACATTGAATAAGACAGTACCCGAGGGTTCGCAATCGGCGGAGTATTTATTCCATAAGGGCTTATTCGACCCGATCGTACCACGCAATCCTTTAAAAGGTGTTCTGAGTGAGTTAGTTCAACTACATGGTTTCTTTCCCTTGAATCAACATTGAGGAAATGAAAGCATAGCACTGGATTCCATTATTTATACCGAACAAGTATTTCTATTTAATTCATAGTAATGAAAAAAAACTTAAGAAGACTGGTGTTTTTTTTGTGACATAAGTTTTCCACTTATAGTACTTATAGTAATAGTAAGAGTCAGAAGTTACGGATAATTTTTTTTCTTTTACAGATCCATTTTTATCTTACTTCTCTTCTATTTATGAATTTATGATTAGTAATCGTTAACCCCTTATCAACAGGATAAATTAAGTGTTTTATCCTTCGGATGAATGAAACTCAATATTTATTAAAGTGGATTATCATACATATTTATGTAGTAGAAAGATAAATAGGTACACTTAATTTCATTCTAAATTCCTTGCACTTATAATAGATTTAATTATTATTACTTATAATAGATATACTTATGATAAGATATCTTTATAATAGGTACAAATATTAAATTAGGGCACCCATTCTATGACAGATCTTAACTTACCCTCTATTTTTGTGCCCTTAGTGGGCCTAGTATTCCCGGCAATTGCAATGGCTTCTTTGTTTCTTCATGTCCAAAAAAATAAGATTGTATAGATTCGATAGGACAAAATCTCATCAATTTATTTCAACGCGGGATCATAAGAAGATCATAATAAAAATATTTATTTAGTGTAATATGGTAGCTTTTTCAAACACAAATGAAAGAACCCTTTGTTATACATATGGATACATGATATCTGCATAAATGCATGTATCTGCGGGTATATCTGGTTAAAAATAGATTGGCAAATATTTTAAATAGAAAGTCAACGTATCTAACCCATTACTCCTAATGGTTCCCATTAAAATAGTGCTAGTTGATGAAAGTTACTTCGGGATCAAGAGAAATAAAGTCAAATTCATTTGGGTTATTCTCTCAATTCCAATCGAATGAATGCAAGCGGATCTAGTATAGTATGAACTGGCAATCAAAACAGATATGGATAGGGCTTATAACGGGGTCTCGAAAAACAAGTAATTTTTGTTGGGCCTGTATCCTTTTTTTAGGTTCACTAGGATTCTTAGTGGTTGGAACTTCCAGTTATCTTGGTAGGAATTTGATATCTGTATTTTCATCTCAGCAAATCCTTTTTTTTCCACAGGGGATCGTGATGTCTTTCTATGGGATCGCAGGTCTATTCATTAGCTCCTATTTGTGGTGCACAATTTCGTGGAATGTGGGTAGTGGTTATGACCTATTTGATAGAAAAGAAGGAATAGTGTGTATTTTTCGTTGGGGATTCCCCGGAATAAACCGTCGAATTTTCCTTCGTTTCCTTATGAAAGATATTCAATCCATCAGAATGGAGATTAAAGAGGGTCTTTATCCTCGTCGCGTTCTTTATATGGAAATCAGAGGCCAGGGACCTATTCCCTTGACTCGTATTGATGAGAATTTGACTCCACGAGAAATTGAACAAAAAGCTGCCGAATTGGCCTATTTATTGCGCGTACCGATTGAAGTATTTTGAAATGAATGTTTTCTGAGCATGAGAGAAGGAACTTTCTAATTCCTATTTTATTTATTTTTTTAATAGAACTGAAGTTTCTTCAAAAGGTTCATTCGATCAAAACATATTAGATTTTATTTCCCCATTCCGTTGGTGAGGCGACTCGCATAGAATAAAACAAAAGCGGGGGAACGTACATATTACATATAACAACTGCAATAAAAAGCAATTTTTTGTATGCATAGGGAGCCCAACTCCATTCTTTTATACTAGTAAAAAGTCTAATAAATATGCTTGATCAAACATTTATTTCGTAATAAATAATTTCTCTTTTTAGGTTCAAAAATTGGACATGTTATTCCTAGGCTGCGGTTATCCGGTGAAACATTTTGAAATAATTAATTGATTCGGGGGGGGGGGGGGGCGTTTCGAAATACGAATAATATTCGTTACTTCAATTGGGTTTTTCGGGTATTCATCGAAAGGAACAAATGAAGATGAAATTTGTTGGAATTTACCCAATTGAGATAGCTTCGGAAATCATATTTTTTATCCGAAAAGGAACCTTATTCTATTTCTATATTTAGATCCGAGGACTCCATTTTGACACAAAATGGGAATAGATTAATAGGTTCGATACCTTGTTATAGAATTCATGTTTCATAGAAATATCAGATAGAATCGACAAATGAAGTAAGTTCATTAACACAATTCACAGATATAAAATGAAAAAAAATAAAACATTAACTTCCTTCCCATATTTTGTATCTATAGTATTTTTACCCTGGTGGTTCTCTCTCTTTTTTCATAAAAGTCTGGAACCTTTGGTTACTAATTGGTGGAATACTCGGCAATCTGAAACTTTCTTGAATGATATTCAAGAAAAAAACGTTCTAGAAAGATTCATAGAATTAGAAGAAGTATTCCTGTTGGACGAAATGATAAAGGAGTACCCCGAAACACATATACAAAGACCTTGTATAGGAATACACAAAGAAACGGTACAATTGATCAAAACACACAATGAGTATCATCTCCATATCATTTTGCAGTTCTCGACAAATATAATCTGTTTCGCTATTCTAAGTGGTTATTTTCTTTTAGGTAATAAAGAACTTATTATTCTTAATTCTTGGATTCAGGAATTCCTATATAACTTAAGTGACACAATAAAAGCTTTTGCAATTCTTTTAGTTACTGATTTATGGATTGGGTTTCACTCGACTCATGGTTGGGAACTTATAATTGGTTCAGTCTACAACGATTTTGGATTGGCTCATAACGATCAAATTATATCTGGTCTTGTTTCCACTTTTCCAGTTATTCTAGATACAATTGTGAAATATTGTATCTTCCGTTATTTAAATCGTGTATCTCCTTCGCTTGTAGTCATTTATCATTCAATGAATGAATGAAGAACTTATTCGATCTTCTGATATCAATCAAATCAGATAGTTTCTTCGTGTATAAAGAAAGTATTTTCAATATGACTCATTCTTTATACTTCTACCTGTTCAAGGTATTTGTCCTATATTCGTACAATTATTCCAGTACAATGGCAGACTCGTGAATAGGGAACTATACTAGCTAGCTACCTTTCGAATTTATTGTATGTATAAATTCCGGGATCCATGATTGAACCATGCAAAATAGAAATACTTTTTATTGGGTAAAGGAACAGATAACTCGATCCATTTCTGTATCGATTCTTATATATGTAATAACTGGGGCATCTATCTCAAATGCATATCCCATTTTTGCGCAGCAGGGTTATGAAAATCCACGAGAAGCAACTGGACGAATTGTATGTGCCAATTGCCATTTAGCTAATAAGCCCGTGGATATTGAAGTTCCGCAAACTGTGCTTCCTGATACTGTATTTGAAGCCGTTGTGCGAATCCCTTATGATATGCAACTAAAACAGGTTCTTGCTAATGGTAAAAAAGGGGCTTTGAATGTAGGGGCTGTTCTTATTTTACCCGAGGGATTCGAATTAGCTCCCCCCGATCGTATTTCTCCCGAGATGAAAGAAAAGACGGGAAATCTAGCCTTTCAGAGTTATCGTCCCAATAAAAGAAATATTCTTGTGATAGGTCCTGTTCCGGGTCAGAAATATAGTGAAATTGTCTTTCCCATTCTCTCCCCAGACCCTGCTACAAATAAAGACGTTCATTTCTTAAAATACCCCATATATGTAGGGGGGAATAGAGGAAGGGGTCAGATTTATCCTGATGGGAGCAAGAGTAACAATACAGTCTATAATGCTACATCCGCGGGAATAGTAAGCAGAATAGTACGTAAAGAAAAAAAGGGATATGAAATAACTATAGTTGATGCATCGGATGGACATCAAGTGGTTGATATTATACCTCCAGGACCAGAACTTCTTGTTTCAGAGGGTGAATCCATCAAGCTGGATCAACCATTAACAAGCAATCCTAATGTGGGAGGGTTTGGTCAGGGAGATGCGGAAATAGTGCTTCAAGATCCAGTACGCATCCAAGGCCTTTTGTTCTTCTTAGCATCTGTTATTTTGGCACAAATTTTTCTGGTTCTTAAAAAGAAACAGTTTGAAAAGGTTCAATTGTATGAAATGAATTTCTAGATTCATAGATTCGAGCCGGGAACAAGCGCCAAATTTTTTGATTGCTGATCGATACAATTATGTCATGTATGATCAAAAAATTATGTTTTGCTTTGTTTATATATTTTTTCACGGTATGTATGGAATTCATTACTTGTAACCATCCCTAGTAATAGACAATAGGAATACAAATACAAAGTAAGAGAATACAGGGAAAGGGCGGTATAAACAAAAGGAACAAATACTTCTAGTGGGGATTATGAGTCTTCCTAATCTTCTATTCGACACAAGAAAGGGCAGAAAATCCTTTCTTGTGTCGTCTTGTATCGAAATAATAAGGATCTGCCCTTCGTCTGTTTGTCAAAGACTACTATTCCTTTCCTTCTTTTGGGGGTCTATCGAAACCTCTTTGTTTGTTCACCACTACTTATTCTTATGAATCTAAACAAAAGGGGTTGGGTTGGGAGAGGGGGTAATTCATTGAGTAAATAGAATAGAACTTCTTCAATTATTCAATTCACTTTTAATAAAGTTAGAATTTAATAAAAGAAAAATATTTCAAACAAGAAAAAAAATTTTGATCTTCCGGTTGAAAAGCAGATTAGATTTTTACACGTATCTAAATCCTTATTGATTATCTTATCGTAGTTTTTATTTTATCTTTAGAGTTTTTTATAGAATAAGGTCCTATTACTATTAATTAATAAATTCGTTAAATTATTTGCAGGATGTATTATCTGTATAAATACATATTATTGTATGGATTATCCAGAAAATCGATTGATTTCTTTTTTTCTCGTAAGAGTTAATATTTTGTAGGAACGGCAGAAACGAAACTATACTATGAATCAATCAATAGATTCAAGTCTTCAAAAACATCATAAGAAACAACAGAATAGAGTGTTTTGAAACATTAGAGCCGAGGATTTCTGTTTTGTGATTTCGATGAATAGAATATTTTGGTTATATTGGCTGGATAAATTTCCAATTTGTATGTTATGGAATACATACAATGAAATAGATCAAAGTCTCACCCTAAGTCTAAGAGTAAGAACTCGGCGGGCCTCACCCCTCCCCGGATTCTAATTATAGCGGTAAGGTCCCGCCGAGTTCTTACTCTTTCATACCTAAAATCCGGTTCATCCAATTACTACAGAGATGAGCCCAACCCGGAATATGAACCGTAAAAGAAAATACCTATTGAACCGATCACAAGAATACCAGTTACAGTACCTATCAGCCAAAGAGGAATCCTTCCAGTAGTATCCGCCATTTCCCCCACTTTCCTCCACATTTCATCAAATGGTCATGCTAGGGACAAAAACAGCCATGGATAATTATGAGGACGGTACCCTTCCGAATTGGATAAGATAATTCCTACTTTATTCTTTTCCTTCTTTTTCTCAATTGAAGAAATAATTGGAAAATAAAACAGCAAGTACAAAAATGAGTAATAAACCCCAGTATAAACTGGTACGATTCAATTCAACATTTTGTTCATTTGGGTTTGATTGTGTCATAGTTCTATAATTCTTCGAATTAGGTTTATCGTTGGATGAACTGCATTGCTGATATTGACCCCAAAAAGAAAACGGTGGGTACAGCTAGTCCATGAACAGCCAACCATCGTACTGTAAAAATGGGGTAGGTTCTATCTATGGTCATTGTAGGCCTCCTAAAAGGATTTACTAAATTTCTCGAGTTGTTCCAAAGAATCAAAACGTCCGGTTATTAAAGGAATCCCTTGTCGGCTCTCTGTGAAATATTCGTTTGGCCGAGGACTTCCAAACACATCGTAAGCTAAACCCGTACTGACAAACAACCAACCCGCAATGAAGAGGGAAGGTATAGTAATGCTATGAATGACCCAGTATCGAATACTGGTAATAATATCAGCAAAAGAACGTTCTCCCGTGCTTCCAGACATGCTGAGCTCCAAAAATTATTGTACATTCAAAAAAAGGAAATCGATTCCGTGAAAGATGGATGGGATCAGTAAATAGAAAACTACTGATATCTTATCTTTGTGAGATAGTCAATTTATTACCGAGGGTTTATTTAGAGTATACCGAATCAGTATAGCTATCCTTCCTCTGACACAGCAACGTAGTCTCGGTCAGTACCGAAATGCTACAGAGAATTCTCTTCTTCCCCCCTTTTTCCTTCTTTCTATATGCATAACTATATGTTAAGAAATAGAAAATTCCTTATAATTTCTTATAAGATTTCCGTTATTGATTTCGTAATAAATATAAATTAAAGATCTTGAGAAAATAAAGTGCGAATCAATGGGTTCTAATAATTCATGAAAGATAGTATTCTATTCAAACAATTCAATTCTATGCGGAATTTAGAAACCGGTTAAATTTTTTTGTTCAAATCCTTTCATTTCACATAATTGAATTGATTGGTCATACAATACACAATACAATAAATAATAAAAACATTATGATAGTATTTGATGAAAGAAACAGAACATAGTTGGAACAATCAATAAATATTCGCGATGCAACCATTGTTGCATTTGATTCAAAGCAAGGTTCTTTCTTGACCGAACTACAAGGATAAGGATAGAACTCCATGATAGGGAAAGACAGACTAAAAAGATAATAGAATTTGCTCGTCTTCGAATTGAGTTATACCCGAAAAAAAATAAAAATTAAAGTAAGGGTTTTATTTTTCGATAAATTCTAGGACACTTTTTTTATTCTTATTCAAGATATTACGGAGAAATTAACCAGACTCTTACTATACTGAATCCAACGAGTTAAAATAACTAAAAGGTAGTATCGGTCGGTTCGATTCAAAATGGATTGGATCTTATTGAAAAATTAAATGATCAAAATGGAAATTATTTTCAAATCCAATTTATTCTTTTATTCCAAAATCACTGAAATAGAATTTCGTTTTTTAATGAAGTGACACGATACACTATTTTTTTTTTACCTATGTCACTCTATCTTTTTTGAGTGCCGTCTATAATGTAATGACTGATGAATCAAGAACTTTAATTGGAACTAAACTGATTTAGGTAAATGTTTTATCAACATATGTAGCAAAAGAACATATTTAATTTCACTCTTTCATGCCTACTATAACTAGTTATTTTGGTTTTCTACTGGCCGCTTCAACTATAGCCCCCGTTCTATTGATTGGTTTGAACAAGATACGACTTATTTGAAATGAATTGAATGCACAATTCATAACCATAAAAAAAATTTCTTAAATTCCGGGTAGTTTATAGTCCCTTCCCGCGGTCGCGGGAATTGCCAATTCTGGGTCATTGAGATTCGCGGATAATTCAGATTAATATTTAGGGATAGATCTTACCCTCTTTTTTATTTTCTCAAACAAATCAAAATGATTGAAGTTTTTCTATTTGGAATCGTTTTAGGTCTAATTCCTATTACTTTAGCAGGATTATTTGTAACTGCATATTTACAATACAGACGCGGCGATCAATTGGACCTATGATTCAATAACCATTTTTTGATTGACCTCCTCCTCCTTGCAGGAGGTCAAATTAAAGTTGCAATTGAACTTTATTAAGTTTTTTTATTGATTGTATGTGATTCGACATAACATAAATAGAATCACGCTCTGTAGGATTTGAACCTACGACATCGGGTTTTGGAGACCCGCGTTCTACCGAACTGAACTAAGAGCGCTTTCTTATGATAGGAGATACGACTGTAAGGAAAAGTAATTTTTTGTACCCATAAAATAGCTTGCATACATATAGTATGTAAAAATGATAAATTATGTCCAATTTTCATCGATCTCAATTAATCCCTCATTATTTCCCATGGGAGAAATAATAGGTAGGGATGACAGGATTTGAACCCGTGACATTTTGTACCCAAAACAAACGCGCTACCAAGCTGCGCTACATCCCTTTTAAAATTTATTTTTGACAATGTCATTGTCAAAAATATATGTCTTGTTTTGCACATTATTATTTTATTTTCCATCTACATACAATTTTATTGCCATTTCTTCTTTTTTTTATGTTTCATAATAATAAATATAAATATTATATACATCTGAAACCTAATGTATAAAATAAAAAACAAAAAGAATGAATATTAATCGAAAATGTTCAGGAAGAAAGGGCCTTCTTTTTGTTTTTTAGAAAAAATAAAATCTCATCTACAGATTCATTGGACATATCCATTTTCGTTAGGAATTATACGTAAAAATAAATACAAACGATCTTGAACTACAGTATCTGACTATATAATATATGTATATGTCTTACAATAAACAATAAAAAAGGAGTATTTTTAATAATGCAATATCTAAAAACATATCTCTCCACGGCACCCGTGCTAACTACTCTATGGTTTGGATCTTTAGCGGGTCTGTTGATAGAGATTAATCGTTTATTCCCAGATGCCTTGTCATTCCCTTTTTTTTAATTCTAATCTAGTTATTGATATGATATGCGAAGAAAAAAAAAAGAAGAGATATAATTATATGCGACGTACGTGACGAAAATAGATTTCGTCACCCCCCTTTTTCAGTTATTTTCTTTAGTTTAGGAAGGAAAGATAAATTTCAAAATGTATTGAACCTCAACAAAAATCCAGCGTATCCAAGATCGAATTTTGGAGAACAGAACTGGAAATGTGGGTCCAGTCTAGGTAAAATCATAGCATAAAAATAAGATATTTAAACAAAATAAGGGGATTAGCATAGGAATAATTGATAGTTCGAAAAAACTTGTATTACTTAATTATTATATTTCTCTATGAATATTAATTACAACGAAATTTTGAGAAATTAAATTTCTAGTTAGTAACTTATATTCATTTTTTTCGGATCGAAAATGGAAAAGTTAGTTAAGTCGATCCAAAATCCAAAGGGGGTTCATGGCCAAGGGTAAGGATGTCAGAATCAGAGTTATTTTGGAATGTACTAATTGTGTCCGAAATGGTGTCAATAAAGAATCGTCGGGTATTTCTAGATATATTACTCAAAAGAATCGACACAATACACCCAGTCGATTAGAGTTGAGAAAATTTTGTCGATATTGTCACAAGCATAGGATTCACGGGGAAATAAAGAAATAGATCGAACGGAACGCACGTTCGACCTTTCCATTCCAATTCCAAGTAGTGGAAAGAGGAAAAATTTCACCTATAGAATACAAATAAAACCAACCCTATTTTGTCCGGATCTGAAATGAATAAATAAAAAAAGGAATAAACCATGGATAAATCCAAGCAACCCTTTCGTAAGTCCAAGCTCTCTTTTCGTCGGCGTTTGCCCCCAATTGGATCGGGGGATCGAATTGATTATAGAAACATGAGTTTAATTAGTCGATTTATTAGTGAACAAGGAAAAATATTATCTAGACGGGTGAATAGATTAACCTTGAAACAACAACGATTAATTACTATTGCTATAAAACAAGCTCGTATTTTATCTTTGTTACCCTTTCTTAATAATGAGAAACAATTTGAGAGAGCCGAGTCGATCCCTAGAACTAAAGGCCCTAGAATCAGAAATAAATAGGCATATTCCTGGATTGGGCCAAAACTCCAATCGGAACTCAAGCTCGGATTTATTTTTTTTTTCGAAAAGGCCTAGAATCCAGAGTTTATTGTTGTGTTAGAAGAAATAAAAAATGGGGAAATAAAATTTTTGTTTTATTATTAAAACATGTTCGTTCATTCCTACTACTTATCTTAATTCGATCTTAATTTATTTTTATTCCGTCTTTCCCGGAGTTAATTCTCCGGGGAATTTTGTTTCAATCATTCCTTTATATTACTTTATTTGCTATTTGACGATCTTATTGGAAATCAGGTAAAGACAATTCTTATTTGATATAGCTATTTGTGCAAGTATTTTACGATTAATAAGCAATTGCTTCTTGTATAGATTGTGGATTAATCGACTATAACTATGGAATACCTTATTCTCCCGAGTTACTGCATTTATACGAGTAATCCACAAACAACGAAAATTTCTCTTTTGCCTGCCTCTATCTCGATAAGAAGAAACCAAAGCTCTTATTTTTTGTTGAATAGTCGTTCGAGTAAGTCTTGAATGAGCCCCTCTAAAGGTTGATGCAAATAAACGAATTTTGGTTCGACGCCTACGAGCTGTATATCCTCGTCTAACTCTGGTCATTGAATCAAATTAAACCTTAATGAATAACTAATTGATTTATCTTCTTTCAGTCATTCTTTTCCCCTCTCTCAGTCGATTAATAACAAAACGGATTATCCCAATATAAAAAAAAACAATTCCAATGGCTTTTGCTACTATGACCTTCCCAACCACTATTTTTTATTCTTTCCAGGAATTTTGTTTACCTGGAAACAAGAAATTCTACCGATACGAAATAAATAAAAAAAGCGGGTTTCATCGTTTCTATGGTTACTTCCTAAACGGTGAGGTCCTCTCTATGCACCGGAGCCTCTTCTCTCGTTTAATCAAACGGTATTGTTAACTTGTATAGTTCACACTCTTTGGCTCTACCCATCAATTATACAGTAATAGGCCTTTCACAATAAGAACTATCCATACAGTGACGGTATTTAATTATGAAAGTTAGCTAGGTAGCTGACCCTGTTAGTCCGTTCTTTCAAGAATAGGAGCATAACCCTTTTGCTTTTTAGAATGCTATTTCCTCCGCTTAATGGATAACCTTTTGCTACCGATGGGGGGTTTATTCTCATCTCAAATTGAGGTGATTGGATTTGCACCAATGGAAACCATAAATTCCATATGCAATACACAACAATATGGTATATGATAGATCTTCATTTCTAGATAGTAAATGGCCTTCTATCTATCCTCTTCATTGGTACTAATCATTGATATTGATACTCGAAAATTGTCTCATTTGTTCTCGAGTTCATGATCTGAACGAGTCGCACATACACCCTAGTACATGTTCCTCGACGCTGAGGACATCCTCGAAGAGCGGGAGATTTCGTGACATTTCTTATTGGCTGTCTTGTGTTTCTAATAAGTTGTTTAATAGTTGGCATGTTGTATATATCAAATTGTAGAATGGGTTGGTTTATATCAATCTTAACCTGATTTAAGATTGATGATTATGAATTATTTCTATTCAATATCAAATCAAATTGTTCAAAATTCCAATTCTAGGTTGAAATGGCATTGTTGATTTACACGAAATCCTCCGTATTTTCAACTGCTACAAGATCAACAATGCCATAAGCTTGGGCTTCTGTTGCTGACATAAAAACATCCCTTTCCATGTCTTCAGATACAACCCACAAGGGGTTGCCCGTTCTTTGTACATAAACCTTTGTGAGGGTTTCGCGAAGTTTCAGTAGTTCTTCTGCTTCCAGGATGAATTCGCCTGCTTGTGCCTCATAAAAAGAACTAGCAGGTTGGTGAATCATAACCCTGATGATATTGATATAACATCATTAATGGTTCTTCTATCTCGCATGATTGGGCGGACTAAAGTAAAGTAAAGGGATAAAAAAAATAGAATTTGAACAACCGTACAGGCATATTTTGTGCATTGCATACGGCTCTGCAATGGAATTTACTCCCCCTACCCCCCCTCCATCGAAGAAAGAAATATAATCTATACGATCTAGATCAGTGAATAATCCACTTACCATCCTTCTTTTTGTAAGAGTAAAAAAAAAATACTATGATGGTTCTGTTGCTTTATATATTTATTTCCTCCGTGATTTAGCAATCCCAAAGTTTCTTTCTGATAGGATGAAATAGGGATTTTTTTTTACTTTTTCTTTCGTAAATATAAGAAATAAGGTTTCTGTTCTGGTGTGGAAGAAAAAGGGTTTGTGACGCTGAAATGTACTCCCGACACATAAGATAAAATCGGAAATAACCTTTGTTTCATACTACTATCTCGATAAAAAATCTCATGTTATGAAAAAAACAATAATGGTTTGTTCATATCGAACTCAAAGTGCCATGCTATTATTACTTATTATTCATATTCGATTAGTCATATTCAATATGGCGAAGGCATAGTTTTTTTCCAAATAAAAACCCATTGGCGCCAAGCGTGAGGGAATGCTAGACGTTTGGTAATTTCTCCACCAACCAGAATGAAAGATCCCATTGAAGCCGCTAATCCCATGCATATTGTATGTACATCGGGTGGCACAAATTGCATAGTATCATAAATGCCTATTCCTGGTATTACCCATCCACCGGGAGAGTTTATAAACAAATAAAGATCCCTAGTATTATCTTCTATACTGAGATATACCATGAGACCAACCAGTTGATTCGATATCTCGCTATCAACTTCTTGTCCTAAAAAAAGTAATCTTTCTCGATAAAGTCGGTTGATTAGGACAAAATTGTATCCTTTAGTAACCGTACGTGCACCTTTGGATGCATACGGTTCAAAAAAAAAAAGAATCAATGTCCAGCCTTATTTCTTTTTTTGTAACAGGTTTTTGTTTTTCTAATGAAGGGCTTTTCTATAAAAAAATGAGGCCCCTTTTACTAAAAAAAAATTACTGAACTTATTGAACTAACCCCCATTGATGTATTGTTTCATCGAGATTAAAATCACGATGTAATTTTCTTGTTCCTGGATGGGACCTTTCAATTCTTTTAGGTTCATGTTCTACTCCGGGTAAAGATCCGTCATAATTCTATTTGCACATATAGGACAAATGATCTCAGTACCACTTCTTTTTGCTATGACTTCTTTTTTTTTAGTTTCGTGCTTTTCTACCAATTATTCGATGTATTCATAATACTATTATTCCATTGATTGGCAGTTAGTTTGAGATCATTCCTATAGTAAACATAAGGAATGTTTATGATACAAGCAGCAATCGTACATATATTACCCATTTGGTATTTTCTGAGCGGAGCCTGGATACTTTTTTATCAGTCCAAGTCAACCATAAATTCTTCTCTAATTGAAAATATTGATCCCCAATATAAATGGATCTAATTGCACTTCACGCTCCGAATGATTGATGGTTCAATCAATATTTATTGGGTGAAACAGAGGATATCTCGATCGGGGGAGAAAACGGGTAAATCCCATATGACCAAATATGTCTGACAAGTCGCACTATACGTCAACCCAAACCGCATCTTCCTCTCCAGGACTCCGAAAAGGTACTTTTGGAACACCAATGGGCATTAAATTCAAGAAAAATTTAAGTACTATACTTCACTTTAATATAGAAACGTAACAACAGGTTTATTGTCTTCATAATTTTTTTTCTTTTTATTCTTTTTTATACATAGATTTTAAGGTTCTATAGAAGAAGACAGAATGAATAAAGAACAAATTTGATCGAATGGGTCGATCATGTGAATGATAAACAAGTATCTATGCATTCGTTTCCAAAAATGGGATCAATCCCCATTGCGTATTGGTACTTATCGGGTATAGAATAAATCTGTTTCTCTTTGTTCTTACGAACAGAAATGTTCTATTATTTTCAATGGAACGGAATAAATATTAACTCTTTCTCATATAGAATCTACTGAAAAGATTATACTCTTTTCCAATGCGATAAAGTTACATAGTGTCTATTTATGGGGTATTTCCATGGGTTTGCCTTGGTATCGTGTTCATACTGTTGTATTGAATGATCCCGGTCGATTGCTTGCTGTCCATATAATGCATACAGCTCTAGTTTCTGGCTGGGCCGGTTCTATGGCTCTATATGAATTAGCGGTTTTTGATCCCTCTGACCCCGTTCTCGATCCAATGTGGAGACAAGGTATGTTCGTTATACCCTTCATGACTCGTTTAGGAATAACAAATTCATGGGGTGGTTGGACTATTTCAGGAGGAACTATAACGAATCCGGGTATTTGGAGCTATGAAGGTGTGGCGGGGGCACATATTCTGTTTTCTGGCTTGTGCTTCTTGGCAGCTATCTGGCATTGGGTGTATTGGGATCTAGAAATATTTTCTGATGAACGTACGGGAAAACCTTCTTTGGATTTGCCCAAGATCTTTGGAATTCATTTATTTCTCTCAGGGTTGGCTTGCTTCGGTTTTGGCGCATTTCATGTAACAGGCTTGTATGGCCCTGGAATATGGGTGTCCGATCCTTATGGGCTAACCGGAAAAGTACAATCTGTAAATCCAACGTGGGGTGCGGAGGGTTTTGATCCTTTTGTTCCGGGAGGAATAGCCTCTCATCATATTGCAGCGGGTACATTGGGTATATTAGCGGGCCTATTCCATCTTAGTGTCCGTCCGCCCCAACGTCTATACAAAGGATTACGTATGGGCAATATTGAAACAGTACTTTCCAGTAGTATTGCTGCTGTTTTTTTTGCAGCTTTCGTAGTTGCTGGAACTATGTGGTATGGCTCAGCAACTACCCCCATCGAATTATTTGGTCCCACTCGTTATCAGTGGGATCAGGGATACTTTCAGCAAGAAATATATCGAAGAGTTGGGGCTGGACTAGCCGGAAATCTTAGTTTATCGGAAGCTTGGTCTAAAATTCCCGAAAAATTAGCTTTTTATGATTACATTGGTAATAATCCGGCAAAGGGGGGATTATTCAGAGCAGGCTCAATGGACAACGGGGATGGAATAGCTGTTGGATGGTTAGGGCACCCTATCTTTAGAGATAAAGAAGGTCGCGAGCTTTTTGTACGTCGTATGCCTACTTTTTTCGAAACATTCCCGGTAGTTTTGGTAGATGGAGACGGGATTGTGAGAGCTGATGTTCCTTTTAGAAGGGCAGAATCAAAGTATAGTGTCGAACAGGTAGGTGTAACTGTTGAGTTCTATGGTGGAGAACTCAATGGAGTCAGTTATAGCGATCCTGCTACTGTGAAAAAATATGCTAGACGTGCCCAATTAGGCGAAATTTTTGAATTAGACCGGGCTACTTTGAAATCCGATGGTGTTTTTCGTAGCAGTCCGAGGGGTTGGTTCACTTTTGGGCACGCTACGTTTGCTTTGCTCTTCTTTTTCGGACACATTTGGCATGGCGCTAGAACCTTGTTCAGAGATGTTTTTGCTGGTATTGATCCAGATTTGGATGCTCAAGTGGAATTTGGGGCATTCCAAAAACTTGGAGATCCAACTACAAGGAGACAAGTAGTCTAATACAAGACTACTCCAATATCTTGAGCCTCTATTTTTTTTTTACATAGTTATCAGAAAAATATTGGCTTTAATCACGATCTTTTCGTTGATTCTTTTTTTATATGGTAAATGATCCCAAATAAATAGGTGCGGAAGCTATACTTGTAAACCACGATCGAATCTATGGAAGCATTGGTTTATACATTCCTTTTAGTCTCGACTTTAGGGATCATTTTTTTCGCTATCTTTTTTCGAGAACCGCCTAAGGTTCCGACTAAAAAATGAAATTATTTTTCATTATATCAATTGAAGTAATGAGCCTCCCAATATGGGAGGCTCATTACTTCAACTAGTCTCCATGTTCTTCGAATGGATCTCTTAATTGTTGAGAGGGTTGCCCAAAAGCGGTATATAAAGCGTACCCAGTAAAGCTTACAAGTAAACCAGATATGAAGATGGCGACTAGAGTTGCTGTTTCCATTTCGAGATAATTTTAAGATCACAATTGATCTACGATAAGATCGTTTATTTACAACTACAACGAAATGGTATACAAAGTCAACAGATCTTAAGCAAAAATTAAATAGGATTTAGGGTATGGCTACACAAACCGTTGAGGGCAGTTCTAGATCTGTTCCAAGACGAACTAATGCAGGGAGTTTGTTGAAACCATTGAATTCGGAATATGGTAAAGTAGCTCCGGGCTGGGGGACTACACCACTTATGGGGGTCACAATGGCTCTGTTTGCAATATTCCTATCTATTATTTTGGAAATTTATAATTCTTCCGTTTTACTGGATGGAATTTTCATGAATTAGGTTCGTAGGAACTAGAACCTATAAAGTTCTAAAAAAAAAAATGACTTAAGACTCGGGTTTTTAGACCATTCTGGTAGTTCGATCGTGGAATTTCTTTCTTTCGGTATTTCCGGAATATGAGTGTGTGACTTGTTAGAATTGATCCTATTGATAATACAGAGAATGGTCTGTCATCTCTATCAAGATGATTCTACCTCGTCGGATATTTATTCTAGTATCTGGAGCACAGAATATAAATATATGGAATAGATTAAGAAAAGAAATATTTGAACTATGATTCATACCCACTACTCAGTCAGACCTCGCGACCGGACTAAAAAAAATAAAATCAAATAGGCATTTTCTAAATCAAATGATTTTTCTTCCTTCAGACTCATTTTGATAGAAGGACACCCATTTCCCTAGATTTTGTTGAGTCATTACATCCATTTATTGAATAAGTGATGATCCAATGGTTTTTACTCAGAGAACCCTTGCGTTTAGTTTTTTTTTACTTTATTAAATAAATCATCGTGGTTCTAGTATGAATCTTAGGTTTCAATTGATTCATAGGGTCTCAACAAGAGAATTCCTATCAATAATACAGTAAAAAAAGATCCGCATTACGAAAAAAAATAAAAAATAAATAGGAAATAGAAGATTCAAGAGGCCTATAACAATTAACATAATGAAGATAAATAAAAGAAATACAGGGGAGCCAACTTGATATTTTTGGCATTATCATCATCACAAAGAAGAGATTCCGGATCTTTTTTATTTCGTATCTTCGAAGTTTTGAACGTTCTATTACATATCCGTTAAACCCTGTATTTTTGTGTTTCTGCTTGAGCCGTACGAGATGAAATTCTCATATACGGTTCTCAGAGGGGGAGTCCCTTCCTTGGGTTACCTATCTCAATAAAGTATATGATTGGTTCGAGGAACGTCTCGAGATTCAGGCGATTGCCGATGATATAACTAGTAAATATGTTCCCCCTCATGTTAACATATTTTATTGTCTAGGGGGGATCACACTTACTTGTTTTTTAGTACAAGTAGCTACGGGTTTTGCTATGACTTTTTACTATCGTCCAACCGTTACAGAGGCTTTTTCCTCAGTTCAATACATAATGACCGAGGCCAACTTTGGTTGGTTAATTCGATCAGTTCATCGATGGTCGGCAAGTATGATGGTTCTAATGATGATCCTGCACGTATTTCGTGTATATCTCACGGGTGGTTTTAAAAAACCCCGAGAATTAACTTGGGTGACAGGTGTAATTCTGGCCGTATTGACTGCATCCTTTGGTGTAACCGGTTATTCCTTACCCTGGGACCAAATTGGTTATTGGGCAGTTAAAATTGTGACAGGCGTACCTGAAGCAATTCCTGTAATAGGGTCGCCTTTGGTAGAGTTATTACGCGGAAGTGCTAGTGTGGGCCAATCCACTTTGACCCGTTTTTATAGTTTACACACTTTTGTATTGCCTCTTCTTACTGCCGTATTTATGTTAATGCACTTCCTAATGATACGTAAGCAAGGTATTTCAGGCCCTTTATAGAAAAATAGACCCTAGATATTTGTAATTGATCCTATATCATTTGTAGGAGAGGAGGCACAATAACCTTCTATTTCATTGCTACAAATATGGATTATTGAAAAAATAAGACATGTTATTTGGATACTTCTCTTCAACTCTAAAGTATTGTATTCCTACTTGATACGAATAGTTGAAGTGGATTCTCCGAAGAGAAGATGGATTATGGGAGTGTGTGACTTGAACTATTGATTGGACTGTGCGGATATAGGATCTGCCACGTTGAAATTCACAACCAAACGTGCCTCCGCATCCAACCACTATGTAAGTACCCATACATAGCAGGGATAGGCCGGTTCGCTTGAGGAGAATTTTTCTATGATCATCCCTGAATCATGTCTCATGCATGAAGAGGCTCCGTAAGATCCCGTAGAATACTCGATGTGGCACGATCCTTCTATCTATTCTACTTACTTATTTATTTTATTTATAGTATGGAAATGCATTCATTTCCTCTGCATCGATCCAGATCTATGATACTATCGGAGTAAAATAGGCGATCTAAGGAATAACGTAGGCCAGACTTTATTAGTAACAAGTAAATACTTTGTTTGTATGTAATAAAAAAATTTTATGGGAATAAAGACCAACCAAAAGACATGAGACAATCCAAAAAGCACTTGCTCATGATCAAATTTGTAAGCCCACTTGGATATTGAGCATTTATATAAGAACTTAATTTTTTGCAATGAATAGTTGTAACTTCGGAAATTTTTTTTTTCTAGTAAATCTTTTCTTACATAGAGTCATTATATAATATATGCGGGGATATGTATGAAATATAGATTTTATTTGGATGTATTTCTGTCATTCCTTTGATTCTTGCTCGAGCCGGACGATGAAAAATTATCATGTCCGATTCTTTCGGGGGATGGATCCATAAGAATAAGAATTCACCTATCCCAATAACAAAGAAACCTGACTTGAATGATCCTGTATTAAGAGCTAAATTGGCTAAAGGTATGGGGCATAATTATTATGGCGAACCCGCATGGCCTAATGATCTTTTATATATTTTTCCAGTAGTAATTCTAGGTACTATTGCATGTAACGTAGGCTTAGCGGTTCTAGAACCATCAATGATTGGTGAACCCGCGGACCCATTTGCAACTCCTTTAGAAATATTACCTGAATGGTACTTCTTTCCCGTATTTCAAATACTCCGCACAGTACCAAATAAGTTATTGGGTGTTCTTTTAATGGTTTCAGTACCAACGGGATTATTGACAGTACCCTTTTTGGAAAATGTCAATAAATTCCAAAATCCATTTCGTCGTCCAGTAGCTACAACAGTCTTTTTGATCGGTACCGCAGTAGCTCTTTGGTTAGGTATTGGAGCAACATTACCTATTGATAAATCCCTAACTTTAGGGCTTTTTTAAATTGAAAAAGCGATTCAACCGCGAAATATCATGACGTAAGTATCTAGGGAATAGTCGCTTCCAGGTGAATCTTCCCTAGATACATTAATTTTATTATACTCGCTTCCGAGTACGGATTGTGCTCAAGATGAAAAAAAAAAATTTCTTCTTTTTTTTTTTTAGATTAGAAAGATAAAAAGAAGAAAATTCCATTACAATACAATCGATTTAAGATGAAAACTTATTTTGATTTTTAGGCAAATCAATTGCGAAACGCTTCTGTAGGGTGTCCAATATCTGTTTTACATCTTCCATATGAAAATATTCAATTCTCATAAGGTCTTCTTGACTGTTGCTCAAAAGGTCCAATAAGGTATGTATATTGGACCTTTTGAGACAATTATAGGTTCTGGAAGGCAATTCTAATTGGTCAATAAAAATCCATTGCAATGGAATTTCTTTTTGGTTTTTCTTTAGATTAATTAATATATCTTGAAAGGGAAAAGGGGGTAGAGTAAACCTATTTTTATTTTCTTTGAAGTTAATGTACTCTTCCTCCGCATGTAAAAAAGGAATAAATAAATCAATCAAATTACGAGAAGCTTCATAAAGTGCTTCCTTAGGAGTTAAACTTCCATTCGTCCATATTTCTAGAAAAAGTATCTCTTGTTTTTCATTCCCATTCTTATAAGAATGAATACTATGATTTGCATTTCGAACTGGCATGGATACAGCATCTATAGGATAACTTCCATCTTGAGATTGAGAGTGATTTGTGGGTTTCATACGATATCCACGATCTCTCATGATTTGTAATCCAATACACAAATCAATCGATTCTGTCAGGTTAGCTATATGCTGTGTCGTGTCAATTATTTCCACAGAAGGTGGCACGACGATATCCTGCGCGGTTACATATCTAGGACCCCTTACGCAAATGGATGCGTCTCTAACTCCATAGAGATTACTTCTCAATACAATTTCTTTCAAATTTACGAAAATTTCATGTACTGATTCTTCAATACCTACTATCGTAGAATATTCATGCGGTACCTTCTCAGATTTTGCGCGTATAATACATGTTCCTTCTATTTCTCCAAGTAAAGCCCTTCGCATGGCAATACCTATGGTATCAGCTTGACCCTTCATAAGCGGGGACAGAATGAAACGCCCATAACAAAGACGCTTACTCTCTACTCTTGATTCAACACACTTCCACTGTAGTGTTCGAGTGGATCCTGCTACTTCCTCTCGAACCATACTAATATTATTATTTGATCAGATCATTGAATCATTTATTTCTCTTGAAATCCCTTTAAGTCTTATTTTTACACACGCCTTTTTTTAGGAGGTCGACATCCATTATGTGAGATAGGTGTTACATCACGTACGAAACTTAATAATATACCACTTCTACGAATGGCCCGTAATGCGGCATCTCTTCCGAGACCTGGGCCTTTTATCATAACTTCTGCTCGTTGCATCCCCTGATCCACAACCATACGAATAGCATTCGTTGCTGCTGCTTGAGCAGCATAGGGTGTTCCTCGTCTTGTGCCTTTGAATCCAGAAGTACCCGCGGAGGCCCAAGAAACCACCCGACCTCGGACATCTGTAACAGTTACAATGGTATTGTTGAAACTTGCTTGAACATGAATAACCCCTTTTGGTATTCTACGTCCATTCTTACGTGAACCGGTTCTTGGTATAGGTTTTGTCATATTTTAGCATTTCATAAATAAATGGGAGTCATAAATATGTAGAAAGATACGGAGATATCTATCTCATGTTAAAACGGATTCTTTCTTAAATTTAGAAAGTTCTTTTTTTTTTATTTTTTTTATTATTACCCTTGTCTCTGTTTATGTCTTGGATTGGAACAAATCACTATAATCCGTCCACGCCTACGGATCAGTCGACATTTTTCACAAATTTTACGAACAGAAGCCCTTATTTTCATATTTATCAATCCCTGCCTTAATTCTGAGTCTACTCCTTGCAAAAAAATGAGTTTCTTTTTTTTTTTTACTTCAAATTGTATCCTCACGAAAGGAATGTTTAAAAAATCACCGAATCGTTCGAATCTTTGTTGCGAAGTCTATAAATTAGACTTCCCCTGGGTGAATCATAACAACTTACTTCGATTTTGACTCTACCTAGAATTAGATCTTCATTATCTAAACGGACTCGGAACATGCCGTTGGGAAGTGATTCGGTAATTAAACCTTCATGAATCAATTTTTGTTCTTTCATTCTAGGTAACCCCTCGAAGTATCAACTAATAGAGGAAGGGTTATATAACTCACTTTTCCTCTCTATTTAAAAAAAATAAATGGGAAGGAAGGTATAGGTAAAATTAGTATACCGAGGGGTAGGATCACCATATATAACACAAAATTTCTCCCCCAATTCTTTCTATTCGAGCTTCTCGATCTGTCATTATACCTCGAGAAGTAGAAAGAATTACAATTCCCATTCCGCCTAAAATTTTAGGAATTCGTTGAGAGTTGGAATAGATTCGTAGACCGGGTCGGCTAATACGCTTGAAAATAGTTCTATATATTCCTTTTCTAGTACTTCTATGTCGCAGGGTTGAAACCAAGAAATATTTGTTATCTTCCTGATGTTTCCGAACATTTTCAATAAAACCTTCTCGTAGAAGTATTTTACTAATGTTTTGGGCAATATTAGTAGATGTTATTCGAACCGTTCCTTTTTTATCCATGTCAGCATTTCTTATAGAAGTTATTATATCAGCAATAGTATCCTTACCCATGACAAACTATAATTATTTGTATCTCCTAATTTTGATATAATCAACATGTTTTTCTTTCTTTTATTTTTATTTTTTCTATATTATTCAAATTATTCTATTATAAAGTATATGCGTGAGACACAATTGACTAATTGATCCATTTCAGATACCCTACTATGATCATAGTCTAATCTACTAGTATTTATAATACCTCGGGAGCTAATGAAACTATTTTCGTAAAATTAAACTGTCTCAATTCCCGAGCGATCGCGCCAAAAACTCGAGTTCCTTTTGGATTTCCTTCTCGATCAATAACAACTGCGGCATTATCATCATATCGTATTATCATACCGTTATCGCGTTTGAGTTCTTTACATGTACGTACAATTACAGCCCTAATGACTTCTGATCTTTCTAGGGGCATATTTGGTACTGCTTCTTTGATTACAGCAACAATAACGTCACCAATATGAGCATATCGGCGATTACCAGCCCCTATGATTCGAATACACATCAATTTTCGAGCTCCGCTGTTATCCGCTACATTCAAAAGGGTTTGAGGTTGAATCATATCATTTTTATTTGAATCCGTTATTTCACTGCAAAGGGTGAGGGAAAAAAGAAATATTGTCTGTCCAGAAATAAATAAACTTTTTTTTAATCCTCAATACTTCTTTTTTTCTACATTCCTATCCTGCAATAATGAATTGAGTTCGTATAGGCATCTTGCACGCAGCTATTCTAATAGCAGCTCTGGCTACGGTTTCTGAAACTCCGCCCATTTCATAAAGTATTCGCCCTGGCTTAACAACGGATACCCAATACTCGGGGGATCCCTTCCCCGAACCCATACGTGTTTCTGTAGGTCTTACTGTAACAGGTTTGTCAGGAAATATGCGTATCCATATTTTTCCACCACGACGCACATATCGCGTCATTGCTCTTCGTCCTGCTTCTATTTGTCTAGCCGTGATCCAAGCAGGTTCAAGTGCCTGAAGAGCATATCTGCCGAAACTAATATGATTGCCTCGACAAGATATTCCCTTCATTCTTCCTCTATGTTGTTTACGAAATCTGGTTCTTTTGGGGTTATAGTTGATGGTTTTTTTTTAATTCCATCTCTACTGCAGAACCGGACATGAGAGTTTCTTCTCATCCAGCTCCTCGCGAATGAAAATTCTTCCAAAATATTACGGATAGGCATGTATTTACTAAACTATACACTTAGTAATGGGATTTATTGATATTGAATTTGTTATTCATTAAGCTATATATACAAGATATACAGCCGGAAGTATATCTTTATTTTATGTATATTTATATTAAATATTAATATTATAAATATAGATCATTTTTTGTTTGAGATAACAAACTCTTATTTTTATCCCCATTGAATCGCGCTAAAATATTGTAACCCCCAAAATGGGGGTTTCGCGGGCGAATATTGACTCTTTCTTGCGTTATTCGTGGGGTCAATCTATGACCCTTCATAATAAATAAATTTGTTCTTGGTTTGTTCCGCCATCCCACCCAATGAATCATTAGGATTCATTTTCAAGAAAATCCTATACACTCACAGGTTCTGTCGTTCCCATAGCTTCTCCATTAATGGTTAGGCCTGAACTCTGCAATGGAGCCCCCCCAAAAATGCGTTCCCGAATCAATCTCCTCAGTTTCTATTAACCCGGGCTCTTTATTATTTATATCGGTATTGATGCTTTGTCACATTGATTTTTATGAGATGATTCAGAAACCATACATGTTGGAATTATATATCATTGATATTTTTTTTTCTTTCTTTCTATCATATTCCATTTATCCACATCCCCTCTCTTTTTTGTGCTTTACAACCTGGAATCAGATTTATATATTTTTTATGGAAAAATCTCAGTTGCTACAACTATATGATCAATCCAGTCATATAGTTACTGTTTCTTGGAATCTCGACAATACGAAGCAATAAGTTGGTTATTAGTTTATATAGCTACTAAGTTCATAGTATCGGGAGTCGGTCAATTCTTTTTTTTTTTTGAATCCCAACTATAAACTCTAAAGAAAAAACTAACGAGTCACACACTAAGCATAGCAATGAATTTTACTTATACTAAATGGTCAATCGAATTTTTATTCAACCTTATAGAATTAGAATTGTGCATTTTTCTTTGATTTAATGAAAAAAGAATGAAAGATTTTATAATTTTTTGTTCTATCACTGGACAGAATGGCAAGACGAATAAAGATCCATTAGTCCTCGTCTACAAATATCCAAATTTTGATGCCTAATAATCCATAGATGGTTCTAATTGTATAGGAACAATGATCAATTTTAGCGCGAATTGTTTGTAGGGGGACCCTACCCTCTCTGATCCATTCGACACGTGCAATTTCTTTTCCATCAATACGTCCTGCAATTTGTACTTGAATTCCTTTTGTATCCGTTTGTTCAGTTAATTCAATAGCTTTTTTCATTGCCTTTCGAAATGAAACTCTACTTTTTAATTGTAAAGCTATATATTCCGCAAGAATATTAGGTTGTCCATAAGGTTTTTCAACTCTTGTGATAGCAATGTTAAGTCTACGGTTCAAGGAATGAACCTCCTTTTGGACATTCATCTGTAATTCTTCTATTCCTCGTGTTCGACCATCTATTAATAAATTAGGGAATCCAATATATATTATGACTTGGATCAAATCGATTCTTTTTTTAATTTCTATACGTGCAATTCCTTCGAAACCCGAGGATGTTCTCTTATTTTTTTTTACATATTTCTTGATACAATTCCTTATTTTTTCATCCTCCTGCAGGCCCCTAGAAAAATTTTTTGGTTGTGCGAACCAAAAGGAATGATGACTTTGGTGAGTTGTACCAAGTCTGAAACCGAGTGGATTTATTTTTTGTCCCATATTTTTCTGTTATATTTTCTTTCCATCTATACTTAATATAAGTATTTAGAAACTTTTTATTTTATAAAATTTTCTATCTAAGATTTTAAGATTTATACTTCTATTCTATAAGTAAATAATTTTTTGTATCCTTCAATACAATTGTTATATGACATCCAATACAATTGTTATATGACAAGTGGGTCTTTTTATCGGAAAACTACGTCCTCGAGCTCGAGGTCTTAACTTTTTCACAATAGCACCCCCATTGACTTCCGCTTTACTAAGAAATAAATCCGCTTCGTCCCAGCCCATGTTATGACTAGCGTTTGATGCTGCAGAATAAACCATTTTCAAAATGGGATAAGATGCGCGATAAGGCATGAGTTCCAGTATCCTAAGTGTTTCCTCGTAGGAGCGCCCGCGAATCTGATCAATTACTCTTCGTGCTTTGAAAACAGACATACATATATGTTGAGCTAAAACTTTGACTTCTGTACTCGAACACGAGTTCTTTCTCTTTATCATAAGGTTATCCCTCACCAATGGATAAAAAGTGCCTACTTTTTACTTTAATTTTCTATTTTATTATTATATAAATAAAATTAACGACGAGATTTATTATCGTTTCTTGCATGTCTTGCAAAAGTTAGAGTAGGGGCGAATTCTCCTAATTTATGACCCACCATACGATCTGTTATATAAATAGGTAAATGTTCCTTTCCATTATGAATAGCGATTGTATGGCCAATCATTGTGGGTGTAATGGTGGATGCCCTAGACCAAGTTACTATTATTTCTTTCTCTTCCCTCATGTTAAGTTTTTCCATTTTTCCCGATAAATGATTAGCTACAAAAGGACTTTTTTTTAGTGAACGTGTCACAGCGGATTGCTCCCTTTTTTACATTTTTTAAATTGGCATTCTATGTCCAATATCTAGATTTAAGTATGAAGGTAAGAATAAATACAATAATGATGAATGGAAAAATAAAAAAGATAAAATGCTTTAGCTAGATAAGGGGCGGATGTAGCCAAGTGGATCAAGGCAGTGGATTGTGAATCCACCATGCGCGGGTTCAATTCCCGTCGTTCGCCCATCACATTATTTCAAACTCCAAAAATTGGATTTTCCATATTCCTATTTACGGCGACGAAGAATAAAACTATCACTATATTTTTTCCTTTTCCTACTTCTTCTTCCAAGCGCAGGATAACCCCAAGGGGTTGTGGGTTTTTTTCTACCAATTGGCGCTCTTCCTTCACCGCCCCC